GCCGGGCGGGGAATCTAATGAAATTTTTAGTTGCGGAAAGGTCGGAAGATACTTTGTATACATACTCATGAAAGTCTTTGAGTACTCCAGGATTCATTCAATATTAATTAGATTGAATGGATAATTGGCTTTGACTTATTTATATATGTATTTATTTATTTGTATTTATTTGAATATATAAAGAATATATAAATATTTTTAAATCTTTTACTTATATTGAACTTAGATTTATTTATAATATAAATTGAAAAATAGAAATTATGAATAAAGTACAAAAAGAAATTTTTACTTTAATCTCTAATCAAGAACGTAATAGGACGTCTTCGATTGTTTCATAGAGCCAATAGGAGACGTAGATCAAATGGGAAAAATGGGAAAGAAAAAAATAGGGGTATGCCCTAGATAGTGATCTATCTTGATTCTATATTTTTATACTTTTTACTTAATAAAATGAAGGGCACCAAAAGAAAGAATAGGTTTTATTATTACTACATGTTAGTAACATTCCTTTGATACTTCAAAGGCTAAGGCTGTCTCCGCGTATTTTGCTGGTGCTTAATGTTTTCCGATTATACAAGAAATCTTATAATTATAAGAACGTGTTATAATTGGATTTATTGGATTGTTTCATCAACAGTGTTGGGTTAGAACCCCCCGTTGACTCTGCGCCAATGATTTTTTTATTATTAGTGAACAGTAATTGAATAATTCCTTCATATTCATAGAGATAGAGGACATAATTCACATGGATATAGTAAGTCTCGCTTGGGCTGCTGTAATGGTAGTCTTTACATTTTCCCTTTCACTTGTAGTATGGGGCAGAAGTGGACTCTAGAAGTACTACTAATTGAATTTAGGAATCAAACTGTATCAATTTTTTTTATAGATCTTTCTGCAAAGCCTTTTTTTTTTTATTTGAATTTCACTGTTTGTATTTCGAAAGGAATACAAATGGTAGGGAATTGATTCCAACCGTATTCTTCATAACTTTTCTATTTCGATGAACCGACTCTTACCAAAGTTATATATGGGAAATGGGGAAGAACGGAACCTTTTTTTGTTTTTCCCTTTACTGTTCAAAGAAAAAAGAAATCTGTTATTACATGGATACCCTTATGGGAAACAACATAGTGGTTGTCCAACGAGATACTACAACTACACATAATAAAACATTGTCTTGGGCGAGTCACATATTGCGCACTTACCGCTTGTTTTATTATGTGGTTTATTATTTTATAAATTTTATTTAGGCTGTGCTTGCTTTATTGAACTCATTTCATATCATGGTTCAAACGTTAAAATCGGTGAGGTTTACTAATCCTTTTCGAAATCCGAAGAAGTTCCCACGGAACCCCCCGGATCCTATGTCAACTGCTCAATCAATTACTTCTTTGTCGGAATGCTAACAAAAAGATTACTTGCTTTTATTTTACCCATACCCTTTTCTCCTTCATTGATTTTATTCTTTCTTTCAATGGATATCGGGATTCATATTAAAAAAAAATCCGAAATACAGGAATTAGAATCGTAAGAATAAGAGCTGTCTTTCGATTATTTCAGATTATTAATTGGAATCAACACAAATCAAATAGAACTAGATGAAGAAATAGAATTGGGACACGACACTATGTAATTATATAGATGGAATTGATAGCTATATATATGAAGATAATAATGTAGATTAATATATATTAAATTAACCTGTATCTTCAGACAGTAAACTTTATACAGTACAATAACAATACTAGATAGTATGGTAGAAAGATTCATATTTTTCTTTCTACCATACTATCGTCTCTCATAGAACACTGCTGATTCTATTTCGCTCATTTCATTCATTTAAGACGCGAAATTTGAATCTTTTTCGTTTTATTTCTTTTCTTCAATCATTGATAAGAACTAAAAAGTCAAGTTTAATTCAAATTAATCGCTCTGACTTACTGTTTTTACGTATATTATAAGTAAAAAAGCAGTAGGAACTAGAATGAACAGTGCAGTAGCAATAAATGCAAGAATATTTACTTCCATAATTTCATCGTTTCATTTTTCTTTAATTGGCAATAACTCGGGATTTAATCCCATAGAGATGATAAATGTTTCGTCTGTAAATTCAATGGGATGAATTACGTCTCGATGTAATCGAATCGATCAATATCATGAATAACAATATCTGGGCTATCAAATCGATTCATCGTCAAGAATTGAATAGTATAACATAGGAAGATCTTTTATCCATACCGAATTCAAAGGTTGATTCCTGATCCAATCAAAAATTCCTTTAAATTAATTTCTCTTTTTATTTATCATTCTTTTCTATAACTTACCGCCTTCCTTGTACAATCATCTGATCCTTGTACAACCATCTGATGAAGTATCATCTAACCGCCTTTACACTTACCTTACCATTGATTTTAACCAAACCCAAACAAACAATCGAATCGAAATGAAAAAAAAAAATAAGAGGGATCCCGCTGGTAATGCAATTCTGCTATTTGTACTCCCTTTCACAGAAAAATGGAGAGACGAATTGATGTATTTTTTTATTGGATTTGGATCCGTCGGGACTGACGGGGCTCGAACCCGCAGCTTCCGCCTTGACAGGGCGGTGCTCTGACCAATTGAACTACAATCCCAGGGAAATAACATAATAAAATAAAGTGTACAGTATACCTATTCTTAATGATTTCATTCAAACCCTTTCGACTTAGATTTTCGATTAGAATTGCCATGTTGGAATAGAGAAGTGAGTGATATATTGATATCCATATGGATATGCACCTTAGCGAAAGCGGCATGGATTACTAATAATCTTTTCGTTATTGCCAAATCAATTGGATAATAAATCTTTCAATGAAAAAGTTCTTTTTTCTTTATTTTACTCTTGTCCTTAGCCTTTACACTTACCGATCCAGATATGAATCTAGATCATTAGAAAAATCATAATTTGTTGGAAAAAAAAAATAAATTAAATTTAAATAGAGTAAATAAATAGTGGCAGAGATATATCAAAAAATTTGACTTTTTTTTTTACTATTGGGATCGAGCATTTCGGGAAACCAACAAATGGGTTATATCGTTTCATGGCAGATCGGCGAATTATTGGGCCGAGCTGGATTTGAACCAGCGTAGACATATTGCCAACGAATTTACAGTCCGTCCCCATTAACCGCTCGGGCATCGACCCAGGAAGAATCAATTTCAGGCTTATTGATAATCCACGATCAACTTCCTTTCGCAGTACCCTACCCCCAGGGGAAGTCGAATCCCCGCTGCCTCCTTGAAAGAGAGATGTCCTGAACCACTAGACGATGGGGGCATACTTGCCCGACCGCCATCATACTATGCTCATAGTATGAATAGTTTTTTGAAATTGTCAATATAATAGAATGGGAATGGTATGACTCAATACAAAGGATAGTACTTTTCGGTGAGTAATTTGTCTACCAGAAAGGGGGATTAAACTCCATTCTTCCGCTTTCATTCATTGATTCACTCATTGTTAAGATTAGGCGGGCATATTTCTACCTCACACTAAGACAGGAAATTCAAATAAAAAAAAAAAACGATAAATTTGAAAATAGGGGAAGAGGGATCAATAAGTTATTGAATTTTTTTCTCTAATTTTTTTTGGTTCAGAGGACAGGCCGAATCTCTTTATCAACGATTGCCTTAGATAAAATATTTCGAATCTATGTTGAATTGGTAGGTACATGTATTAATCAAATGAATTTCGTTATAATGGAAAATAATGGAAATTAGGGTGGGTCGGTCTGGAAACAATGCATTACATTAATATTTATCAAATACAATATCAATAAACCTTTTTTTTACCTATACTTACTAGGTCAATCAAATTGAGCGTTCCTGAATGAACCACTATGCGTTTAAGATATATCTATTACATAGATTATAACGTATAAACGCATAAGATATGTCTATAGACATATAACATATAATAAGTATATACACTAAACTCATAGTAACTAGCGGTCGGGAATTGACGTAAACGGGCCCCTTTAACTCAGTGGTAGAGTAACGCCATGGTAAGGCGTAAGTCATCGGTTCAAATCCGATAAGGGGCTTTGGTTTTTTCATAAAACTCCAGCGGTAGTATTCATATTTATAGAGATATTGTTGTCATTTGTAATAAAAAAGTAACAAACCATAAAATGGAATATAATTTTAATATTGAAATTATATTAAATACTAATGAAGTGAAGTATAGTAATTATAGTTATAAAGTTGAACATTTGTTATCATGTTTATTATATTGTTATAAATATTATAATGATAAGTTTATAATGAATAATTCTAAGTTGTCTACTTGAATCTCCAAATATTCCTATTACTTTGTTCTATTATTCCAATCAAATCAATTAAATTAGAAATCAACAAAAGAAAAAGTAAGTGGACCTAACCCATTGAATCATAACTATATCCACTATTCTGATATTAAAACTCGATAGAGATAAAATTGGAAGAGTGGATCTTTTTTTTTTTTCATTTTCATATTTCTTTGGATTACGCGGGAATCTGTCGATATTTCCGATTAAATCTTCTTGTTTCTAGATGTTATATAGCAATGCTATTCCCTTACTTTACAGCGAAAGATTTATTCCAAGCACAACATAAGAATAAGAGGCGTTTAAAATATCTTTCTTTGATTCCAGCACACAAGACAAAATCACTTTCTATTTTATCATATGTATGTTTTATAATTTATAATGTATATTATATATTTTATATATTTAGATAGATATCTATCAGATCGTGGTTTCATGTAACAAATATTTATGGATACATATGATATTTTTGTTCCGATAATGGAATGTAAAATGGATGCAAGAAAGAGACTTTGATTTATAGTCTCCTGTTATTAAATTCAATACACTATTAATTTATAATTTAATTAAATATATAAATATAAATAAATGAAATATAAATAATACTAAATAAATAATACTAAATAATAGAATAAAATAAATAGAATAGGAAATTCA